TTAAGAATAAGCTAAATTAAGCTTTTGGGTTCATACCTCAAATATAAAGATTCTCTTTTTCTTAAATAAAGTGCCTGAATAAAGGATTATTCTGATAGAATAAATTATGTAAAATATTTACCTTTATTATATTTTTTAGAATTAAACTAAATCTAATAATTTCAAAAATTATTGTGCATCTTACACTAAAATATAATAATTTTTATAAGAAATTAATAATTTCTTTTTATATTAATATATTATTTTATATTTATTTAATTTTAAATTCAAATAAAATATTTTTTTCTTTTATTTTATTTTTTAGAACTTTAATTTCTATTTCCTCAAATTCATGATTAGGATGTTGAATTGGTCTAGAAATTAATTTGTTAAGATTTATCCCCCTTATTTCCAATAATAAAAATCTTATACATACAGAAGCTTCTTTAAAATACTTTCTAGTACAATCTATTGCATCAATTAATTTTATTTTTATTATCTTATTTAAAATATTTTTTATAAAAAATTTTGAAATTAATAACTTATTTTCAATTATAATTAATTCTTCTTTATTAATAAAAATAGGATCAACTCCTTTTCACTTTTGATTTCCTAATATTATAGAAGGTTTAAATTGAATTAATTGTTTTATTTTAATATCATGACAAAAAATTTCACCAATAATTTTATTATCTTATTATTTTAATAATAATTTTATTATAATTATTATAATTATAAATGTAATAATTGGAAGTTTAAGAGGATTTAATCAAACTTCAATTCGAAAATTAATAACATTTTCTTCCATTAATAATTTAGGTTGATTATTATCTTCTTTAATAATTAGAGAAAATATGTGATTATTATATTTTTCTTTTTATACTTTTATAATTTTTATTATATGTTTAATATTTTTTTATATAAATATTTTTTATTTAAATCAAATCATTAATTTAAATTTAAATTTTTCTCTAAAAATTTCTTTATTTATTAATTTTTTTTCTTTAGGAGGTCTTCCTCCTTTTATAGGATTTTTTCCTAAATGAATAATTATTAATTATATAATTTCATATAATTTATATTTTATAATTTTTATTTTTTTAATATCTAGTTTAATTATACTATTTTTTTATATTCGAATTATTTATTTAACAATTTTATTAGACTTTTTTAAATTAAAATGATTTAATTTTTTTTTAAAAAATTCTACTATAAAAATTATTAATTTTTTTTCTTTTATTTCTTTATCAAGTTTAATTCTTAATACTTTTTTTTTTCTCTAAGGTTTTAAGTTAAATTAAACTAATAATCTTCAAAATTATATATAAAGAAATTCTTTAAGCCTTAGTAATTAATACACCTTAAAATTTGCAATTTTATATCATAAATGAATATAAGACCTTATTAATAAAAGAGAAATTTCTCATTAATAAATTTACAATTTACCGCTTATAATTCAGCCATTTTATTGCGAAAATGATTATTTTCAACAAATCATAAAGATATTGGAACATTATATTTTATTTTTGGTATTTGATCAGGAATAGTAGGAACTTCTTTAAGATTATTAATTCGAATAGAATTAGGAAACCCAGGATCTTTAATTGGAGATGATCAAATTTATAATACTATTGTTACAGCTCATGCTTTTATTATAATTTTTTTTATAGTTATACCAATTATAATTGGGGGATTTGGAAATTGACTAATTCCTTTAATATTAGGAGCTCCAGATATAGCTTTTCCTCGAATAAATAATATAAGATTTTGATTACTTCCTCCATCTTTAACTCTATTAATTTCTAGTAGTATTGTTGAAAATGGAGCCGGAACAGGTTGAACAGTATACCCCCCTCTTTCAAGTAATATTGCTCATAGAGGAGCTTCTGTAGACTTAGCTATTTTTTCATTACACCTTGCTGGAATTTCTTCTATTTTAGGAGCAATTAATTTTATTACAACTATTATTAATATACGAATTAATAATTTATCTTTTGATCAAATACCTTTATTTGTTTGAGCTGTTGGAATTACAGCTTTACTTTTACTTTTATCTTTACCAGTTTTAGCAGGAGCAATTACTATATTACTTACTGATCGAAACTTAAATACTTCATTTTTTGATCCTGCTGGAGGAGGAGATCCAATTTTATACCAACATTTATTTTGATTTTTTGGTCATCCAGAAGTTTATATTTTAATTTTACCTGGATTTGGTATAATTTCACATATTATTTGTCAAGAAAGAGGAAAAAAAGAAACTTTTGGTTCATTAGGTATAATTTATGCAATAATAGCAATTGGTTTATTAGGATTTATTGTATGAGCCCATCATATATTTACAGTAGGAATAGATATTGATACTCGAGCTTACTTTACCTCTGCTACAATAATTATTGCAGTTCCTACTGGTATTAAAATTTTTAGATGATTAGCAACTTTATATGGAACACAAATTAATTATAGTCCTTCTATATTATGAAGTTTAGGATTTGTTTTTTTATTTACCGTTGGAGGATTAACAGGTATTATTTTATCTAATTCTTCTATTGATATTATTTTACATGATACTTATTATGTTGTAGCCCATTTTCATTATGTTCTTTCTATAGGAGCCGTATTTGCAATTTTAGGAGGATTTATTCATTGATATCCTTTATTTACAGGATTAACTTTAAATCCTTTTTATTTAAAAATTCAATTTATTATAATATTTATTGGGGTAAATATAACTTTTTTCCCTCAACATTTTTTAGGATTAGCTGGTATACCTCGTCGTTATTCTGATTATCCAGATAATTATTTATCTTGAAATATTATTTCTTCTTTAGGTTCTTATATTTCTCTTATTGCAATAATTGTTATAATAATAATTATTTGAGAATCGATAATTAATAAACATTTAATTATTTTTTCATTAAATATACCTTCTTCTATCGAATGATATCAAAATTTACCTCCTGCTGAACATTCATATAATGAACTTCCTATTATAAGTATTTTCTAATATGACAGATTATATGTAATGGAGTTAAATCCCATTTATAAAGGATTACCTTTTTTTAGAAATGGCAACATGATCAAATTTAAATTTACAAAATAGAGCTTCTCCATTAATAGAACAAATAATTTTTTTTCATGATCATACAATAATAATTCTAATTATAATTACTATTTTAGTGTTATATTTAATAATAAATTTATTTTTTAATAAATTTATTAACCGATTTTTATTAGAAGAACAAATAATTGAATTAATCTGAACTATTATTCCTGCTATTACTTTAATTTTTATTGCTCTTCCATCATTACGATTATTGTATCTTCTAGATGAATTAAACAACCCTTTAATTACACTAAAATCTATTGGTCATCAATGATATTGAAGTTATGAATATTCAGATTTTAATAATATTGAATTTGATTCTTATATAATTAATAATAATAATTTAAATAATTTTCGTCTATTAGATGTAGATAATCGAATTATTTTACCTATAAATAACCAAATTCGTATTTTAGTAACAGCTACTGATGTAATTCATTCTTGAACTATCCCCACTTTAGGAATTAAAGTAGATGCTAATCCTGGTCGACTTAATCAAACTAATTTTTTTATAAATCGACCAGGAATTTTTTTTGGTCAATGTTCAGAAATTTGTGGAGCTAATCATAGTTTTATACCTATTGTTATTGAAAGTATTTCAATAAATAAATTCATTTACTGAATTAATAATTATTCATTAAATGACTGAAAGTAAGTAATGGTCTCTTAAACCGTATTATAGTAAATTAACAATTACTTTTAATGAATAAAGAATTAGTTAAATATATAACATAAATATGTCAAATTTAAATTATTAATTATTAATATTCTTTTATTCCTCAAATAATACCTATTAATTGACTTTTTTTTTTTTTTTTTTATATATTTGTATTTATTTTATTTAATATTATAAATTATTATATTTATAATAATTATATTATTAAAAATAATAAATTATCAAATTTAAAAATAAATAAAATAATTTCCTGAAAATGATAAGTAACTTATTTTCAATTTTTGATCCTTCAACAAATTTATTTAATTTATCAATTAATTGATTAAGAACTTTTTTTGGATTAATATTTATACCATTTCCTTTTTGATTAATTCCTAATCGTCATTTTTTTTTTTGAAAATTTATTATTATAAAACTTCATAATGAATTTAAAATTTTATTAAATTTAAATAATAATAAAGGATCAACTTTTATTTTTATTTCTTTATTTACATTTATTTTATTTAATAACTTTTTAGGATTATTACCTTATATTTTTACCAGAACAAGTCATCTTTCTATTTCATTAACATTATCCTTATCTTTATGAATTACATTTATATTATTTGGATGAATTAATAATACAAATAATATATTTATTCATATAATTCCTCAAGGAACTCCTAATATTCTTATACCTTTTATAGTATTAATTGAAACTATTAGAAATTTAATTCGACCAGGAACTTTAGCTATTCGATTAACAGCAAATATAATTGCTGGACATTTATTATTAACTTTATTAAGTAATACAAATAATGTTTTAAATAATTATTTATTAATTATTTTAATTTTAATTCAAATTTTATTATTATTATTAGAAAGTGCTGTTGCTATTATTCAATCTTATGTAATTTCTATCTTAAGAACTCTTTATTCTAGAGAAACTAATTAATTAATGACAAATAATTTTCATAATCATCCTTATCATTTAGTTGATTATAGACCATGACCATTAACAGGAGCTATTGGAACTATAGCTATAGTTACAGGATTAGTAAAATGATTTCATAATTTTAATATAAATCTTATAATTTTAGGTTATATTATTATTTTATTAACAATATATCAATGATGACGAGATATTTGCCGTGAAAGAACTTATCAAGGTAAACATACACTATTAGTATCTAAAGGATTACGTTGAGGAATATTACTATTTATTATTTCTGAAATTTTTTTTTTTATTTCTTTTTTCTGAGCATTTTTTCATAGAAGTTTAGCCCCAAATATTGAAATTGGATCAATGTGACCTCCAATTAATATTTATCCTTTTAATCCATTCCAAATCCCTCTATTAAATACTATCATTTTAATTACTTCTGGATTAACAGTAACTTGAGCTCATCATGCTATTATAAATAATAATTTTTCTCAAATATTTCAAAGTTTAATTATTACTATTACTCTAGGAATTTATTTTTCTATTCTTCAAGCATTTGAATATTCTGAAGCTCCATTTTCTATTTCTGATAGAATTTATGGATCTACTTTTTTTATAGCAACAGGATTCCATGGACTTCATGTTATTATTGGAACTATTTTTTTAATAATTTGTTTAATTCGTCATTTACTTAATCATTTTTCCATAAAACATCATTTTGGATTTGAAGCTGCAGCTTGATATTGACATTTTGTAGACGTAATTTGATTATTCTTATATATTTCTATTTATTGATGAGGAAATTAATTATTTATATAATATATTTAGTATATTTGACTTCCAATCAAAAAGTTTAAAAATTTTAATATAAATAATTAAAATAATATTATTAATTTCAATTTTTTATTTTTCTATTTCAAATTTATTAATAATTATTTCTTTAATATTAGCTAAAAAATCAATTATAGATCGTGAAAAATGTTCTCCTTTTGAATGTGGATTTGACCCAAAATCTCTTCCACGAATTCCTTTTTCACTTCATTTTTTTTTAATTACAGTTATTTTTTTAATTTTCGATGTAGAAATTGCATTAATTTTTCCTATTATCCCAACATTTTTAATAACAAATATTAAAAATTGATTTTTTATAACTTTATTTTTTATTATTATACTTTTAATTGGATTATATCATGAATGAAATCAAAAAATACTTAATTGAACTTATTAGGATTTTAGTTTAAATAAAACATTTGATTTGCATTCAAAAAATATTATCATTTAATTTATCTTAAATAAGAAGCAATTTATGCATTTAATTTCGACTTAAAAGATTGAGTTTATTAAGCTCCTTATTTAATTAATATATTATTAATTGAAACCAAAAAGAGGTATATTACTGTTAATAATATTATTGAATAAAAAATTCCAATTAAAGAAATATATATATATATTATTGAGCTGCTAACTTAATTTTTAGTGATTATATCATTAATATTTCTTTACTAGTTATTTATATAGTTTATATAAAACTTTACATTTTCATTGTAAAAATAAAATTACTAATATTTTTATAAATAATTATTTAAAGATTAAAAAATCACCCTAATATCTTCAATATTATACTCTTATTAAGCTATTTAAATAAATTATTATTATTATATAAAGTACTATTAAAAATATTATTAAAATAAAACTATATAAATAAATTTTAAAATTATTTATTTGTAATAAATTATATATAATTGATTTATTTTTTAAAATATAAAAAATTCCTTGACCTCTATAAATTTCTATTCAACCTAAATCTATATTTTTTATTAAATTTTGACCTAAACTTAAAAATTTATAATTAATTCCATAAGTTAATAATCTTGGTATAAATCATATTAATCTCAAATAATTTCTTAATTTATAAGTTTTTATAAATTTATTTATTGAATTAACATTTATTAAACTTATTAATAAACCAAATAATAACCCTAAAATTCTTACATAAATCACTATTAATTTTATATTTATAGATAAATAAATTATATAAGGATAACTAAAAATTATTCATCTTAAAAATCTTCCTGAAATCACTCTTATAAAAAGTAATATAATTATTCTTTTTAATATAATATAATCTTCATCATATAAATAATAAATTCTTATTAAATTAAATTCATTAATTATTAAATATATTAATAAACGAATTGTATAAATTATTGTTAAACTAATTGAAAAATAATATAAAAAAAAAATTATTAAATTTAAATTTCTTATTATAATTATATCTAAAATTAAATCTTTTGAATAAAATCCAGCCAAAAAAGGAATTCCACATAAAGCTAAATTTGAAATATTAAAACATAAAGAAGTTATAGGGATATATAATCTTAAACCCCCTATAAATCGGATATCCTGATTATCATTTATTATGTGAATAATTATACCAGCACATATAAATAATAAAGCTTTAAATATAGCATGAGTTAATAAATGAAAAAAAGCTAAATCAAAATATCCTATTCTTAAAATTCTTATCATTAATCCTAATTGTCTTAAAGTAGATAAAGCAATAATTTTCTTTAAATCAAATTCATAATTTGCTGAAATACCAGCTATAAATATAGTTAACCCAGAAATTAATATTAATATTTTTAAAAATTCAGTTCCAATTAATAAATTTCTAAATCGAATTAATAAATAAACTCCAGCAGTTACTAAAGTTGAAGAATGAACTAAAGCAGAAACAGGAGTAGGAGCTGCTATAGCAGCAGGTAACCATGCTCTAAAAGGAATTTGAGCTCTTTTTGTTATTCCTCCTAAAATAATTAAACATCTAATAATTTTTAAAAAAAAATCATTCTCTATTATATCTAAATAAAAAATAAAATTTCATCTTCCATAATTTATTATTCAAGCAATTACTATTAATAATATAATATCCCCAATACGATTAGATAAAACAGTTAATATCCCAGCATTATAAGATTTTATATTTTGGTAATAAATTACTAAAGCATAAGAAACTAAACCTAATCCATCTCACCCTAAAAAAATTCTAATAATATTTGGTCTAATAATTAATATTATTATAGAAAAAACAAATAAAAGAACTAAAATAATAAATCGATTCAAATTTAATTCTGATTTTATATAACTTTTTCTATAAAAAATAACAGAAGATGAAATTAAAGAAACAAATATTATAAATATAAAAGATATTCAATCAAATAATAAAGAAAAAACAATATTTATTGAATTAAATGAAATAATTTCCCACTCTAAAAATATAACCATATTATTTATTAAAAAATATATAGTAAAAAAAAAATTTATTATTATAAAAAAAAATAAAAAAAAAAATCTAATAAAACAAATTGAATTTATATTTTTAATGATTTAAAATGATAATTCATATTTTTGACTCCACAAATCAATATTTTTTTTTAAATTATTTAAATAAAATCAAATCATTACATAATCAAATTTTATAATCAATAAATTTAAAGGTAATCAATGTAAAAATAATAATAAATATTCACGACATAAACCTATATAAAATCTATATAAACTAATATTATATTTTCCATGTTGACAATATGAATATAAATATAATCTATAACCCGCACTAAAAAAAGAAATTATTATTAATATTAATATTGTTAAATAAGACCAACTCATTAAACTATTAATTAATTCAACTTCCCCAAAAAAATTTATTGAAGGAGGAGCAGCTATATTTATAATAATAAATAAAAATCATCATAAACTTATAGAAGGTATAAAATTTATTATACCCTTATTTAAAAATAATCTTCGTCTTATTAACCGTTCGTAATTAATATTAGATAAACAAAATAAACCAGAAGAACATAAACCATGTCCAATTATTAAAATATAAGAACCTAAAAAACCTCAATAATTTATTGTTATAATACCTCTAATTACTAATCCTATGTGAGCAACTGATGAATAAGCAATTATTGATTTTATATCAATTTGACAAAAACATTTTAAACTAATATAAAACCCTCCTAATAAACTAATAGTTACTCAAATAATTGATAAATTAAAATTTAATTTTTGAAAAATAATTAAAATTCGTAATAATCCATATCCTCCTAATTTTAATATTACCCCAGCTAGAATTATTGAACCTGAAATTGGAGCTTCAACATGAGCTTTTGGTAATCATAAATGAGTAAAATATATAGGTATTTTTACTAAAAAAGACAATATTATTGAAATATATAAAATAAAAGAATTTCTTTGAAAAAATTTATATATATATATAATTATAGAATTAATTTCAAAAAAAATATAAAATAAACCTATTAATAATGGTAAAGAAACAAATAAAGTATAAAATAATAAATATAAACCAGCTTGAATTCGTTCTGGTTGATAACCTCACCCTAAAATTAAAACCAAAGTGGGAATTAATCTTCCCTCAAAAAATAAATAAAACATAAAAATATTTATTATTCTAAAAGTTAAATATAATATTATTAATAATAATAAAATATTTAATAAAAATAAACTACAATAATAATTTCTTTTAAAAATTATTTCTCTAGCTATAATTATTAAACAACAAATTCAAATTCTTAATATAATTAAACCAAAAGAAATTATATCTATTCCTATCATATAAGTTAAATTACAAAAATTCATAATATTAATTGAAATATTTATAAATAAAAATATTATTATAAATAATATTATTTGAACCATTCAAAATATATTTTTAAAAAAACATAAAGGAATTATAAAAAATAAATATAATAAAATTTTTATCATAATAAATTATATCTATTAAAATAATCATTTCCATAAGTTCGAATTATAGATACTAAAATAGATAACCCTAATGCTCCTTCACAAACTCTAAATACTAAAAAAACTATTAATATATATATATTATAATTTATTATTAAAAAATAAATTATTATTATTAAATAAATTCTTAATACAATAAATTCTAATCTCAATAAAATAATTAATAAATGTTTATGCTTTCTAACAAAAATTATATTACCCATAAAAAATATTACTAAAATACAAAAAATTATCATTTGTTTTTATAGTTTAATTTAAAACATTGGTCTTGTAAATCAAAAATAATTTTTTATTTAAAAACTTCAAAGAAAAGATTTATATCTCATCAATAATTTCCAAAATTATTATTTTTATTAAACTATTCTTTGAAATTTTAAAAATATTTTTTATATTTATATTAATTTCCTTTTCTCTAATTATATTTTTCATTAAACATCCTTTAGCAATAGGATTATTTATTTTAATACAAACTCTATTTACTTCTTTATTTATTGGAATATTTTTAAATACTTATTGATTCTCTTATATTTTATTTTTAGTATTTATAGGAGGTATATTAGTTCTATTTATTTATGTAGCCAGAATTGCTTCTAATGAATTAATAAATATTCCTATATTTATAAAAATAATTATTATAATAATTATTTTTATATCTATTCTAAATTTAATTTTTTGTTATAAAAATATTAATTTATTAAATTTATTCTTTAATAATGAAATAAATAATATTAATTCATTATTTTTTTTCTTTAATGAAAATAAAATCAATTTATCTAAATTATATAATAAACAAACTTATTTTTTAACTATAATATTAATTATTTATCTCTTTATTACTTTAATTGTAGTAATTAAAATTACAAATATTTTCTTTGGACCTTTACGTTCATTTAATTAATTTAACTAATGAAAAAAAAATTTTTTATAATTCGAAAATCTCATCCATTATTAAAAATTATTAATAATTCTCTTATTGATTTACCTACTCCATCAAATATTTCATTTTGATGAAATTTTGGATCACTACTTGCATTATGTTTAATTATACAAATTATTACAGGATTATTCTTAACTATATATTATTGTGCTAATATTGATTTAGCATTTTATAGTGTAAATTATATTTGCCGAAATGTTAATTATGGATGATTAATTCGAACTATCCATGCAAATGGAGCATCATTATTTTTTATTTGCATTTATATACATATTGGCCGAGGAATTTATTATGAATCATTTAATTTCATAAATACTTGAATAGTAGGAATTATTATTCTATTTCTATTAATAATAACAGCATTTATAGGATATGTTTTACCTTGAGGTCAAATATCATTTTGAGGAGCAACAGTAATTACTAATCTTTTATCAGCTATTCCCTATTTAGGAACAATATTAGTAAATTGAATTTGAGGAGGATTTGCAGTAGATAACCCTACTTTAACTCGATTTTATACATTTCATTTTTTATTACCATTTATTATTTTAATAATAACAATTATCCATTTATTATTTTTACACCAAACTGGTTCTAATAATCCTTTAGGGATTAATAGTAATATTGATAAAATTCCTTTCCATCCTTATTTTACATATAAAGATTTAATAGGATTTATTTTTCTTATTATATTATTAATAATTTTAAACTTAACTAATCCATATTTATTAAGAGATCCAGATAATTTTAATCCAGCAAATCCTTTAGTTACTCCTATTCATATTCAACCTGAATGATATTTTTTATTTGCTTATGCAATTTTACGTTCTATCCCTAATAAATTAGGAGGAGTAATTGCTTTAATAATATCAATTTTAATTTTAATTATTTTACCATTTTCATTTAATAAAAAAATTCAAGGTATTCAATTTTATCCATTTAACCAAATTATTTTTTGAATTATAGTAACAACAATTATTTTATTAACTTGAATTGGAGCACGACCAGTTGAAATTCCCTTTATTCTAACAGGTCAAATCTTAACATTTATTTATTTTTCTTATTATATTATTAACCCTATTATTAATAAAATTTGAGATAAAATAATTTTTAATAAATAAAATAATTAATGAGCTTGTATTAAGCATTTGTTTTGAAAACTTATAAAAGAATAATTATTCTATTAATTTATACTAAATAAAATTATTATAAAAAAAATATTTTTATACCTCTATAAAATAATATTATATTTAAAGAAATTGGTAAATAAATTTTTCAACATAAGTATATTAATTTATCATAACGATAACGAGGTAAAGTCCCACGAACTCAAATAAATATAAATGAAATTAATCTTAATTTTAAATAAAAAATTAATCTTAAAGAATAACCCCCCAAATATAATAATACAAATATTATTCTTATAAATAAAATTATTGAATATTCAGCTAAAAAAATTAAAGCAAATCCTCCTCCTCTATATTCAATATTAAATCCTGAAACCAATTCTCTTTCTCCCTCAGCAAAATCAAAAGGTGTTCGATTGGTTTCAGCTAATATTGAAGAAAATATACATATTCTTAAAGGTAATATTAAAAATATAAATCAAATATTATTTTGATAAATTCTTAAATTTAATAAATTGAAATCTATAATTATAATTAAATTAGAAATTAAAATTAAAGCTAATCTTACTTCGTAAGAAATAGTTTGAGCCACAGCCCGTAAACCCCCTAATATAGCATAATTTGAATTTGAAGATCATCCTGCTAATAATAATGAATAAACTCCAACTCTTAAAAAACAAAATAAATATAAAACTCCTAAATTAAAATTAATAAAATTAAAATAATAAGGAATCAATAATCAAATTATTAATGATAAAAAAAATCCAATAATTGGAGAAAAATAATAATATAAATAATTACAATAATTTAAATATAAATGTTCTTTAGTAAATAATTTAATCCCATCAACAAATGGCTGTAATATTCCTAAAAATCCTACCTTATTAGGACCTTTACGAATTTGAATATAACCTAAAATCTTTCGTTCTAATAAAGTTAAAAAAGCAATTCCAATTAAAATTCCAATAAAAAGAAAAATTATACCAATTATAATATTAATTAAATCATTTAATATCATTTACTATCTATATAATAAATTATATATAAATGACTTCTAAAACCATTACAATTTTCTGCCAAAATAGTAATTATATTTAATAATATTCTTAAAAATTAAATTATTTAAAATAATTAATCCTTTCGTACTAAATTATTTTATTTATATAAAGATAGAAACCAACCTGGCTTACACCGGTTTGAACTCAGATCATGTAAGATTTTAATGATCGAACAGATCAAAAATTTTAAACTTTTGCGTTTAAATTTTATCTTAATCCAACATCGAGGTCGCAAACTTTCTTTTTTATCTGAACTAAAAAAAAAAATTACGCTGTTATCCCTAAGGTAATTTATTCTTATAATCATAAATTATGGATCAAATATTCATATATTAATGTTTAATAAAAAAAAAAGTTATTTTTATTTTTCTATCACCCCAACAAAATAATTATTTAATTAAAATAATTAATTTTTATAAATAAATTATAATTAAATAATTATAAAACTCTATAGGGTCTTCTCGTCTTTTATATTTATTTTAGCTTTTTAACTAAAAAATTAAATTCTAATTTTAAAATAGAAACAGTTTATATTTCATTAAATCATTCATACAAGTCTCCAATTAAAAGACTAATGATTATGCTACCTTTGTACAGTCAATATACTGCAGCCCTTTAAATTAATTCAGTGGGCAGATTAGACTTTATATTATTTTCAAAAAGACATGTTTTTGATAAACAGGTGAATATATAATTTTGCCGAATTCTTTTATTTTAATTATAAAAATTTTGATAATATAATTAAAAATATACTAATTTTATCATTATTTCTAATTCTATATTATTATATATTATTTTTTTATAAAAAATTAAATTAATTTATATAAAATTTTTAATTAAATAAAATTATTTATAAAAAATTATAATTTATAAAAAATATAATTTTTAAAAATTTTATTTATATATATATAAATAAAAATATAAATAAAAAAAAATATAAATAAATTTTTTCAATTTATAAATTTTATTTTAAAAATACAAATATATTATAAAATTTTAATTTAAAGCTTATCCTTTAAAATATTTAATTAATCTTATTTTTTTTTAATAAATTAAAAAATAATAAAAATTAATTAAAAATTTAATTTTTTTCTAAAAAAACTAGATATATTTAAAAACGATTAACATTTCATTTCAAATTAATTATTAAAAATAATTATGCAACATTAAATTTACTAATTAATTATCTCTTTTAAATTCGAGATATTTTTTATAAAAATAATTATTAAATAAACTCTGATACACAAGATACAATAAATAAAATTTACTTATTATCTAATATATTTTTTATATATTTCAAAATTCTTCTACAATACTATTATACTATTAATAAAAAAAAATTTTTTCTAAAATATACTTTAACCCCCATTAAAATTATTTTATTAAAATTATTTTTATTAAATATTTGTTTTATTAATTTATTTTTATCAAATTAATTATATTATAATCTCTTTCCAATGTAAATGAAATACTTAGCAAGCTCTAATTTGTTCTTTCTAGAAACACTTTCCAGTACCTCTACTTTGTTACGACTTATTCCAATTTTTAAATGAAAGTGACGGGCAATATGTACATAATTTAATTTTAAAATCATTTTATTAAATTAAATAAAATTACATTTAAATCCACTTTCAATTAATTATTTCAAAATTAATATTCATATATTTATTATTATTGTAATCCATCATATCTTAATTATTATCTACATCTTGATCTGAATTAATTTTTAATTATAATTTTTAAATATTATTATTATTTTAAAATATTTTTTTAACAACGATATATAAAATTATTAATTAAGTAAATTTATTCGTGGATTATCAATTACAAGACAGATTCCTCTAAATGAACTAAAATACCGCCAAATTATTTAAGTTTCAATAAATCATTATTTACTATTTTAGTATTATTAATTAATTTATTTATAATAGGGTATCTAATCCTAGTTTATTATAAAATTTTATTAAATCATAAATTATTTATTAATTTTATAAAATTAAAATTTTACCTAATAATTATATTTTTATTAATATTTTATATTATTTATTATTACTGAAAAATTTTAAATAAATTTTTGTATAACCGCAACTGCTGGCACAAAATTTGTTATTTATTTTTATATTACTAAATCTTAATTTCTTAAATTTTTAATTTTAATTACTACAATTAAATACTTATTTTTTAAAAAAAGCAAAATTCATACTAAAATTTATATGTAAATTAAAGTTAAAATAAAATTTATAAATCATAAAAATTTATTTATATATATAAATAAAATGAATAGATTTTTTTTTTTTTTTTATATATTAAATATAAAATAATTATTAAATTTTTAATATTTTCTTTATTCTTTTATTTATAATATTAATATTAAAAATTAATATATATATAAATCAGATAATAATATATTTAAATATAATTTATTATTAATATAATATGAATTAAGTAAAAATTAATATATATATTTATATTAATAATTTATTAAATAATATATATATATATATATAAATATTAATATATTAAATATTTAATATATTTTAATATAAATAATTAATTTTACTGTTATTCTAAATTTAAACCAATGTTAATTATTTTTATATATAAAAAAAA